CATTATCCCATTTCCACGTGAAAGCAGATAAGAAGTCTCGTTTTCATCCTATTGTGATGTGATCTCTATTAAATCTGCTATTCCTATCATGCTATTGCTTCTGTCTTCCAACCATCTAAGACCGGATTCAATAGCAGCTCCTTCTCTCTTGTTTTCATCCGATCTATCATCTTGGAGCAGGTAGGAGAGTCTAAGAATAAGACATGGAGAGTCCGATAGAGGATGAGGATATAGTAACACAAGACGATCGAATGATATTAACATCACTAGGAGAATCATTTAAGAGGCACTTGAAGATGCGCTTCTTGATTCAAAGATGAGCTAACGAAAACAAGTAAGAAAAACCTGACCTTAGGAAGGAAGAAAGTAAGGACTTGACCCATCTATCTCTCTAGATAGAAGGACAGAGGCAATGAGAATGGTTCAATCTAAGACTAGCAAGGGAAAACTAGAAGCTTAGAAGCCTTATTACACTCCCAATACACAAAGGAAGTTCATAGCAGTACTTACCCTAAGATTATATCTATCCACTTGCTTGGGGGTTGGCTTCCTGCCTCTCAATTCCTTACTACATGAGGGAGAAAGCAAGGGAAAAGCAAGAAGGAAAAGTCCTAACTTTAAGAGGGGGAGCTCAGCTGGGACCAAGCACTCTTTATTTTATGGTAATATAAAGTCGGTGTCGGGTTTGTTAGGCTATACCTAGGATCAGCCTTTCTTGTACTGTTGTAAGTTGGGAAAAGGTGCCCAAAGCCAAAAGGCTATCTCCGGATTCTAGAGACTCGACCTCTGCTCTGTTCTCGTGAGCTAGGTTTCATTTAATAGATAAGGCTAAGTGTTAATAGATTAGTTCGGTCTCTGAGACCGCCGAGTAGTCGTAGGTAAGTAGCAGCTATCTCCGACCGTAATAAAAGAAAGTCGTGGTTTTTCGTATATAAATGGATCCGCCTTTTAGAGGTGCGAGAAGGTGCTAACAAAGAACCCCAGGTTCTAAGATAAGATCTATTCCTAAAAGGGTAGTCTACGAGTTTCTGGTCTTGACCTCGACCCCAAGGCAAGAAGGAGAGACTTCCCGCGCCCTGAATTGAATAAGTAAATTAACTCTATGTCGAGCTGCTCCTCTGGCGCCTTTCTCCTGAGCTAGGCTCAAAGTCGAGTGTTTTTAGGCTGGAAATGGATCGCCCTTTCCTGTCCTGAAAGTGGAGATAAGGGGGTTGTTTCTACAACCCCAGATCTATTTATAAGAGGTAGGCTACGAGTGTCTAGTACTGACCAATGGTGGCCGTGCTTTCCAACAAAATCCCCTGGGAATCTGTCCCCGAGCGTGCTGGCTTTCCTACTATATGTAGAGATCTCTCAGTGGCTTGGTTCTCGTGGAGCTAAGCTAAAAGTCGGTTGTTGGGTCTAAAAAATCAAAGGCGGGCTTAACGGGGCAGGACACCTTACCTTATCGGACGGGGTTGGCTTGAAGGCTTGGAAACTTTATTTGATTGGCGGGGTTACCGCACTTCTCCGTCAAAGCACAGGGAAATAGTGAATCTTTTCATTTCCGGAATGAGATGAGGTCCTACCTTTCATAGTTACCTTAGCCCGGTAAACCCGACATAGTTAGCCCGCTAACTCCGATTCCTATCCTAATAGATGGGCACAATCGAAGGACAAGAAGAAGGAATTAGTTTCCCTAAACTAAATAGGGTTTCTTTGTCTATGTCCCAGAATCTCTCTATCCCCGGGGGCAATAGCACTAGAAAGAGCAGGGGCATATCTAAGTCCACAAATGATTGTATAAGAGACTAGTCGGCTGGCTATTGTTCCTAGAGTAGTGTGCCCTACAAATATAGTAAGCGGGTGCTCTTCCCTCACTAGGGTTCTACTGACCGAGGGCGAGTAAGCTCCATCAACCTCATCAATCAACATCGTGAGGGATCATGGATTTCTGCGAATGAAAGGACGCGACTTGGCAATCGATGGTTCCATGATTGGCACGTGGCCTCCAAGGTCTTTCTCAATAGAGCTCCACAAATCAAATAGGGGTGGAGAAACCAAGGCTTTCGGTCCCTATCAATGGGTAAATCGGGGTAGACCAGCACTATTACCTTAGTCTTCAAAAGACCTTAGTCTTGTAAGAGAACATTCAATCACAGTCCATGCTTCTGATTTACTTAATTTACACCTTCTTGCTACAAAAGAAGGCTAGACACCTTTGAAACTTGGAATCTTTCTTCTAGTAAGATAGCAGGCTAAATCTAACAGCATATTCTATTCTGAAAGTGCCAAAAGGCAAATAGACAGACTTTTTATAAAAGCTTCTACCTCAATCCCTATTATAGCAAAGGGAAGAGCTCCGAGAAAAGAAATAGACGCCTCTTTTCTTGCCAATGAGAGCACGCTTGGACTTTCAATCATTGAGTTCAGATTCAAGAAGGGCATGAAGCTTTGGCTCAGTACAGTAGCATTTGACTTTGGGAAAGAGAATCGATAGAATCGATCGCTTACCTTGCTTTGGCATGCCAGAAGCATTTCGCTGTGGTTCTCATTGATTGAGTAGACTTTCTTGCCTACTCTAAGACTCAGGCTAAAGACTCTATTGGATCCCCATCCTCCTTCTTTTATTGAGAATCTCCGTCAGGGTACAAGCGCGGAACTGGTGATTCGATTCTTTCAAGTCGGCAGTCCCATCCCATATCTATATTGTGTTGTTATTGGTGTAAGGATTCCAAATCGTGTGTGTAAAGGGCAATGCCTAATGTAATTTAATTTGTTGTAAGATTTCTCGTCCTGATTTTCATTTATTCTTTTCCGAGTGAGGTGCCCCATTAGTTATGGTTCCCGAACGATCGTCATCCTATATCTTCTTGTCTTGACTTTTTTCCTAGCCTTCCAGCTTTCTAAGCTTTCGGGTAAAGGGACTCAGATCGAGGGGCTAAGGATTCTTTTTGTTGTAATCCCTTATCGCAAGGGCCATTGACTTCGACTTCTTTTTTGAGTCTAAGTTATAACTCCTCTCCCGAAGCAAGAAATTAGCTTTTTGTTGGTTGTGCAATTTCAGTTTATCCGGTCGTTGATGTGTGAGGAGCGATGTCAGCCCTTTTTCTTATTGTAAGCGGCTTGGCAGCAGTAAAATAGGATACCCTCTTATAGAAGCTACTAAGAGCATAAAATTCTTTACCCTTTCCTTGTCCAAAGCATTCTTCCTTGCAGCTACAGCCCTATTCGAACACTGATCTACTACCTCCTATTACTGTAGAATATCAATATAAAGATCAAGAATAGGAATCCATAAAAGAAAAGGACTAGAAGGAGTAGGATAAGCTAGGGCCTTGTTTCTAAAGGTAGCGCTAGCTAAGTAAGGTTTGCTGCTGCTAAGGCTACGAACTTAGGAAAAAATTAAGCTATTCTATGGACAAGGAAAAGCTTGACGAGTGAAGAGCAAAAAAAAAAAGAAGGCCAGACTGTTGCCCGGCTGACAACCTGGCTTTGAATAGGAAGGAGATGAAGAGAGTTAGAACAGAAGAAAGCCAAGCTGGAGTTGGCGGTTTGAGCCCTGATATCTTGTTCGTTTCTAAAGCAAAACGGGAGCTAAACCAGGGCCGCTATTCTGATTCTGAAAGAAAGAGGCACCCTAATCTTGGACGAGCGAGACAGGGGCCATGTAGCTAAGCGGGCTAGGCTCTATTGAGCGGAGGATCGCCTTTTTTTACTATAAGAGCAGGATACCATACGTAGTCTCCGTCTTTGTCGAACAAGTGGGTGGCTTGGTAAGCAAGCAGGCGCCAACTTCCAGTTCAGACTTCAATTCTTCTTTAAACACAACATGAAATCATTTCTTTTATGTTTGATTATAACAGAAGTGTTTTATAAGAGATAAGAACTTGCTTCGCTCGACTTGAGTTGGGAAGAGTCCTATTCATTTTCCTATGAAAAAGTCCCGTAATGCTTGTATGCTCTTCCTGAACGGAAGGAGCGGTTCCCTTACTCGCTTGCTAATTATAGCCGGAACGAAGGCACGGATTCTATACCAAGTCTTTCCTATTCTCGTTTTAGCCCCCTTCTCTAAGAATAAGGTGAGCTTGTTTGTGTTCGGGCTTTCGACACCATATACTAGTGCTGTTGCGGGCTGGGATTGTTGTTATGCTTTTAGCTGAGTGCTTTCCGATCTTCCCGAAGTCAGACTACTAACGAGCTCCGCACCAGGGCTCAAACCCTGTCTCAAGGAAACAATAGCCCCACAACCAAAAGGCTTTCCGAGAGATACAAGAGAGATGGTTAAACTAAGGGTAGGCCTTGCCCTTTGCTTACTATATATAAATATAAGGGCGCTTATGCTTCTTCCTCAAACAAAGACGATCGCGCCCATCTCTTCAGAAAGAAAGCCTGAACGCCCTTGTTCTGCTTTTCTCGATTCTGCTTCTAACCGGTCTAACCAACCGCTACAAGCGGGCAGGAAAGAGATGTGGTACTCAAGTCAAGGCGATGGATCACTATCACTATAGATAGATGCTTTCCCTGGACTGTGTTCAATGGCACCTGATATGCCAACAAGGGCTTAATAAGAGATCTTGCATGTTTTAGAGGGTGCTTCTTATGTCTTTCCATAAGCAGAAGTAGAAGTAGAGCTGCTCTTCCCCTATTCTTAATCCTACTTCTTATGTCTGTCAACACAACATGAGCCCAGCCCCTGGTTCAATCGATATATAGGCCGAAAACGGATTTCTGGACAAATGAACAGACCTTTCCTTACTTGACTTGCCAACCGGTAAAACCAGTAACCAAGTTCATGCGTCAGTACCACGTCCAGGATCTTAGGAAAGGGGAAGCTCAAATGATTTTTAATGGGATGGGCGTAACCCCCTAGTTAAAGAGGAGGCCGCCGAGGGACGAAGGCTAAAAAGAAATATCTCTTTTGGTTCTTCGGGTAAGTCTATCTATTGTATCCTCGCTATAGTGTTTTGTCGCTCTTGTTGTCTTGGTTAAGATAATAACCTGCTATCTTGTTTGTTTTT